TCTTCCCCGGTCTAGGCTAGGCTAGGCGGATTCGATCGATTACCTACAAAAGAACTAAGCTGTTGCTAGGCTCGTTAGCTCCAAATCTGAATCTTATACTCCTTCCGTCCAATCTGGCTCGTAAACTTGAACTATTAGTCAAGTTCTGTAGCTCCCAAACACCTGCAAGAAGTAAGAAGTGGGCTCGCTTGTTTCATTCGATTTAAGTTAAGTACAGACGACCAGTTACTAGAAAATAAGAATCATCTGCTGGACTCGCTTTGATTCTTAACAATCTTATCTGGCTCGCTTTTCTTAAGTTACCTTACTTACAGACTTACTGACTGGATGTGGAGTTGTGGCATCCAAGACTTGTTTCTAGCAAGCGAGTTACATAAGAAACCGAATCTCTAAGTTCCTATGACTTTCGACTTGTTGAACCAGGTTCGTATTCATATTAATTTGGAGTTTGCTTGCTCCACAGATTTTCACTACAAATAAAATAACCGGATAGAGATATTTCCTTACTTATAGAGCCAGACTGTGCTTCTCCATTCATTCCTTACTTTGGCTTTAACCCAACCTTATCAGATCCAAACTTAGCTTACTTGGCTGTTTTGCTCGTGAGACAGAGGGATTCTACCACCTGCGGCCTAATATAATAATAAACTTAATAATTTGACCGAGGTATTTGGATGTGGCTCGCACTAATCTTATCCGAGACAGAGGCTCAAATAAATAAACTCCTGAGACTGGCCTAAAAGAGTTAATTGGTGCTCTGCGAGACAGGGTTTTTTGGAAAGCTGGAACTCCAGTTCAACGATTCCTTCCGAGTGTAAGAAGCTAGACAGACCGGGGCATTTACCGGGGGGGTTACCTAATAGCTATGGCAAGGAAAGAAGCAAGCGTCACAAACGTATTAAAAAAGTCAATGTTCGAATTCACAGGTTAGTTCAAGCTCAGACAGAACAAAGAGCTAAGACAGCTCGTGCTTTCAAGCCTGCCGGGTACCTTCTTATATTATAGCAGTACCAGCCAAGAGGTTCCTACAGATTGATTTGAATAGAACACTACACTATAGATTCTTGACAACCATTTCCATTAGATGGACAAATAGAATGTGCTTATCTCTTTCCTCTCAATTGTTTTCAGTAATTCGATATTGACATTTTGTGATTAGATCAAAAAGATTACTGCCACTCAGATCATTTCCAACTTCCTGCTCAATCAACCTCCTTAGTTGAAAACAATTCCTACTAAACTGGGATCAAGGAGAACCCCCTTTCCCAAAGGGGAACCACCATGAGCTAAACTAGGATAGGAAATCCAGAAATGCAAGAAAAGAGAGGAATGCTATATAATCCATTTTACCGCTCATCCTCTTTCAAAGCTAAGTTCCTATGTGAATGAAAAACCAAATTAAAATGAATCAACCTTACCCTTCCCTTAATGTTTGTAACGTAGGCATGTGTTAAGCTAATGGATTTCTGTTCAGTACTTGCTTACTACCTTTCTAGTTGACAGGGACAGGCGAGTTGAAATAAGAGAAGAATGAAGGCCTTCATAAGGAGTTATAGATAACCCAGTCGTGGAAGTTAATGAGTTAAGCCAAGGTAGGTAAGTAAAGATTGGAGTGATGGGAAAGACTATCTGTTTCCTGTAGATGAGCTAGGCAAAGAACGTTCTCAAGGAATATCTCTATCGTATTCATAGCTCGTCTCGTATTGATGGATAAAGATGCGAAACCTTTGCTGAGGAATAAGAGTGCTCTTGGGATCCAGCTGCTTTCAAATCTCTATACTTTACTTTACTTTACTACAACTAGATTTCACAAAGGCATCCGTTGTTGGGAATTCCGTTATAGGGCTTGGTAACTACGGTCATATACGCTATGGATATTATAAAAGGGCTGTTCTTAGGTGAAGCTGGGCCCTGAGCCAATACCAGCCCGATACTGGTATCTCGATACGCATTTCTTGAAACTGGCACTGCACCTGCGCCCACGCCCTCGGACGAGTTATATTCCTTTTTAGCTATATCCCCCCAGTCTCTACTTCTTCTATATCTGATGATACCTTAGCCGGGGGACGACTACGAGGAAGAAAACGAATGAAGGCCTATTTCCTTTTCCCGGTGGTGGCTACCTCGACTCCAATAACAAAGAAGAACTGTAACCCGTACAGCCAATCTAGACTAGACGAAGAAGTTTCGATAGCCACACCAATAGACTTAATTAGTCCTTCTACCTGTCCGAAGCGCCTCTATCATTTGGCCGAGAAAGGCGTCGGCATAATAAGATAGGATAGAAGATAGAAGCCAGCTATGTGCCATTGTAAAAATGGTTTGCTATCACCTTGACCTAAAGAAAAAAGTTTTCTTCTATGGCTCCACTCGCTACTTTTTTTCCGCTCGTTCCCTATCTATGCTATGGTCGAGCACTTCGTTCATGAGTTGCTATCACTTTAGCTGTAATAACTAGAACTTCTGCTATCTTCTCAAGCAAGCAAGTTCAAATTGCTTTCCTTAGGACGAGCTTTTAAGGCAAAGTAGAAAGAGCTTATTTATTCGTCGATAAAAAGAAAAGCCTTTACTTAAAACTAAAAAGGAATAGAACCGAAAGCTCTTTTCCAATATAAATGTCAACAAGCACCTGACAGACGCTCATCTACTTCCATTTCCTATTTTTTATCAATATCCTTCCCTTCCCTTATAGTTATAGATAGTATTCTTTCCTTCGCTTTTCTTCCTCTGGGCATCAAAGGAGGGCGTAGACCAATATTTCATTAAATAAAAAAGCTCTTCATCGCTGGAAACGGACTCGCTTCGCTAGCTCTAGGTGAATTTGCAAAACGGGGAAGAAGGGTATTTTATTTCGAAAGTCAACCGTAACCAGAACCGAACAAGGAAGCTGGGCGTAGACCCGTTACTTCTTACTTTACTACGGTGGAGGGGATGCCATGATTCCAATGCGTATTGACTACGTCGTAGGAACAGCGATAGCGATTGCGTGGGAACACCTTTCGCTCGAGGAGAGGAATGCGGACAACCGGCGAATAGTTTTCAGATGAAGGTACAGATCCGGATTCACGGATCAAAAAAGCAAGGAGCTCCTCATTAGAGGACAGACCCAGCGCTCGAGGATACGGATTCGATTGACCCTCTCCATTTGCTAGCGCTTGATACGAACCCTAGAGAATGTGCTATTCCCTTTTCGCTAGCTCACATGCATGTCCTATTCCTTTCCTCATTCGCTACGGATATCCTTCAGCTTCCTGCTTCCGCTTCTTCTATATCTGATTCAACCTTAGCCGAGGAGGGTTCATTTGAGTTTCATATATATGGGAAATCCTTACTTCACATTTTTACCTTGGGAAGACAGGATTTGATAAAACTCATCTTCATATATATGTATATGTAAAAGTAGTGCTTTCAATAACAAAACCTTTGCTTTGAACTGCTTTTCCAAGGATCTACACTGGGCTAACTTGAATCTGTTTACTTCACTTCTATTTGAAACTACTCCTCCCGTCGAGAGTTTCTTTCTATATGATAATTTGAGATTGCTCTACCGGACCTGAGTAGTAAGTGTTGACTCATGCGAGTCACTCCTTCTCAGCTTTGACTTCTTGGCTGGCTTGATGCTCAGTCTGGCCAAGGGGATGACCCCCTTTTCTCTACTTTACTTTGTTTAGCTTTGCGAATGATACTTTTTCTTTTAAATAAAGCTTTTTCAAAATTCTATTGCAGCACTTTTGCTAGAAAAAAAGCACGCACAAAAAGCACATTTCTTCCTAGTACTTTTATTTTTCACCCACCCATAGGAAAGATACGTAGCTCGGTCAGGGCATATCCTAAAGCCATTGCCTCCAGCCAAGCCAGTAGTAGTGGTAGGTAAGCATCTTAAGTTAGGGGTGAAATTGCTTTTCTGACAAGGAAAGGGATTGTAGGCAAGCCTGTATAATTTCCTCTTACCTCTTCTCTGCATTTCCATCTTTCAACATATTCCCAAGCCTGGTGCTCGCTCGGTAATTTCTTGTTTCACTGCTGCCTCTAACTTATTTGGTTTAAAGCCTTCATTGTACGACTGAGGATTGGGTAGATGCTGATTCCGCGGCTCAGATTCAAATAGAACAGAACTGACCACTTTCGTCTGAATCATAATTTCTCGAAAGAACTCTTTCGATAATGTGTTTTTATTCCACTCAATTAGATATAGAGATGCTAGACTGGACTGTCTGCTTTCTTAGTGGACACGAGACCCTGCTCCTTCTTCTTTCTCATTTGCCTCTTTCTTGATCGTTTAGTTCTTGGCTTTCATCCCCAGTGAGTAACTACGGCACGAAAGAGTAACGTATAACGTGACGATCCTAAAAGAGAACCAAAAGCTAGGCAGAAGAAGAATTCCATTCAAGCGAAGAACAGAGTGAAAACAATCCGCGAACCGATGATCATTTTTCCACTGACTGCTATAAGATATAACTGAATATTTGGGTCTTTAAATGGCTTTTTCTTCTTCTTCCGTGATTCGGTATCAGCGAACTTCTAGGACTGATCTAGGTTGGAAGTTCGCTGGGGTTGCCTAGCGATATCACTTAGCTCAATCTAAAGATATCTGAGCTTGTACCGCATGGTTGGAGGCAAGAAAAGCAGAAGCACCAATGACCTAGCCACCGATCAGTATATTAGAAGGTTTTATAAGCAGCTCTTTCTTAGCTTATATAACTGCACCGTATCCAACGTACGCTCATATAGGCTCAACTAGTAATACCAATGTAGGAACTCCGATTGGTTTCTCACAGGTCGGATCCAATAATATAATAAATAGACTTTATGGTAAGGAGAACGAAGCTAGCAAAGCCAGGCAGAGAGAGTTCTTCTTGATAGGAATATCGGGAGAAGGGCTTATTGATAGGAATAGAGAAGCATAGGAGGAAAACAGGGCGGATGACTCTATGACTTGTAAAAAATAGGGCTTGTAAGGAGTCTAATAAAACTAGAATCGTTACTTGGTATTACTAGTCTAGTAAAGTAGATATGTTTTTTCTCGCCCATTTTTCTGCCGTCTCATATGTATGAGTAGCAGTATTGGCATTGAAAGAACGTGGGTACAGGAAATAGGGCGGTGGGGGCTAGGCTAGGTCATGTGTCTATTGGGATAGGTAAGAGTTTATGGAGGTCTCACTCTTCTATGATATGGGTCTTTTGTACTACTCCTCTCTTCTTGTCGTACTCGTCTTTGCAGTGAAATAAATGGTTTTGGGTATGGAGAACTATGAGATAGATCACTTTCTTACAACTTTATTTATTCAAAGCAAACTAGATACCATATCTACAGGTCCGTTGGAGAACTCTAAGTAGTAGTTGAAGCAAGGCATTAGGAAGATAGGTCCCACGTAGGGAGGGGAGTTTCTAATTGGACGTGCATTCATTCCCTGGGGAGGGAGTACCGCTTTAAGTGCCGGATTTGTACACATAGTATAGTAAAGACATGAGGGTATTCAATTTTTGAATATAACATGAAAGAAACCAACCTCTCTCCTCTAGCTGGAGAAAGAAGGCTGGTTCTCGGTAGTCGAGGAGAGGTGGAATCTTTCTTAGAACGGAATGTTAAGACACGACCCAACATGTTTCCAGGCAGGTAACGTATAGAAGACTGAAAGTTGAAGTTCCGGTGGGTCTCGTCAATCCTTCCTTATTGCGCCTGCCCCTAATTGGAGCTCTTCTTATCTATTTCTATACCGAGAATAGCTTTATTGACGGGCTGAACGAACCCCTCACTTGGCTAACTCAACAATCATATGTCTGAGAGTCTGGTCTAACTAAGCGGATTGGAGGCGGGCATTTTCATTTCAACGTAGCAGTAGGGAAAGTGATTTCGGGGGGTTAGTACACATGGGCAGTTACAGGTAGTTAAGTTCGGTCTTATTCTTATGGGCAAGTGGTCCTAGAATCTCTCTTTCCTTCTCTAAAGTATAGCTTTACGAAACTAGAATATGAGTAAATATAGAAATAGAATAATAAATAAGAATATCATATAGCCGTGTATTAGTAAGGATAGGTTTTGGTGAGTAGTAGTTCTTGGCATTAGTAAGCTAGCTTCACTAGACTATCTATGACAGGAAATTCGGTAAATGCACAATATCTTTTCAATGAAGTGAATGAAGAAAGATTCATAGGAAATGAACAATAGAAAGAGTACTATTCTTCAGTTACTCTTTTTTCTTGTCTTAGAATAGAGAATGTGTCAATGGATTAGCTGACTTTACTATGTTCCTGTCTTCAAGTATAAGTGAGTTGGTGTCAACGAATAGTTGCTTATTGCACTACTCAGTGAATGAGATATAGCATATATAATGGATTTTTCTTTTCCTTTTACTATACTAACATTCTTCCTTTATTCTACTTCTTTCTCGTCTGTGTCAATGAGAAGTAAGAGTATTCTCGTACTACGAAGAATAGGCAAATCTTTGATTTGGAAGAGTTTTTTACTCATATCTTTTGGGACTGGGACCTTTAAGAGGAAATGAGTGACTTTCTGCCGGAGAATAGTAGTCATCTGTACTCGTCTTTTGTCCTTCCATACTTACTAAGCAAACTAGGTCACACCTGGACAACTAGGGAACATAAGCGGGTGATCTAATGATTCAGTGGGGAAAGCTGTTCATAAGGACCGGTGAGATGGTACTCCCCTGTGGTATCCCAAGAACCGTATTCCCATGGGCATTTCCTCCAAAATAGGCTGTTTTGAGAAAGTAATCTATTAGCTGCACAAGTCCAGAGTTGTGTGTACCCCTAGTGAAAGAGTGGAGGAGTTCAGACGCATATCGATACCAAAGTGAGAAGCCTCTTAATGATGGAGAACCTGCCTCTGCCAAATGCCCAATACAAGCAAGCAGGGGGAGCGGATTCCCAGAGAGAATTCCCGTGTTACTCTGATATTAGAAATAGAGGAAACTAGCACTTTAGAAAGAATGCAGAAAAATGATGGAACTAGAACGAAGCTCTACAAAGTTCACAACTCACCATTGCAACCGTAGGAATCTCTCCGAGGGTAGTAGGTCGGGGGAGCACCTTCCCTTTGCCTTATGGGACCCTCGATCATACTCTTTTCTGATAGCCGGAAAGGAATGACCTAACTTACCACTGAGTAGGCGCCCTTTTTCTTTTCCTTCTAAACTAGCTGCTCTCGCTCTACCAGTTCGTACTGAACTTTCACTTTAATTTATAGGCGATTTGCATTATCCGTTGGATAAAAATAAATATCATAATCAAGTAGATAATGCGATGACTGCCTATCTCTTTCGAGAAGGAGTCCTTTTTCCGATACTTACTATTGGGGTAGGCTAAGGTTACATAGATTGTCTCCTATCTCTCCCCTGTCCTCTCGAGCTAATGACTAAACCGACCCACGACGAGAGGATCAACCACTGCCATAGAAAGAGCAGCGACTAACTAAAACCAAGGAATCCATCATCTGGCATATTGGCAATGGGCGAACTGTCCGAGTGTGGCGTGATCCGTGGATTCCCAGAGCCAGCACTCTAACCAACTGAGCGATTTCCCCAACTTTCAATTGCTAAAAACAGCAGTTCTTTCATTTCGGTATATTTATATATAGCTTTCGCCCTTTAGTTCAAACAAACTTCATCTCCTGCGTCGGCTCCTCAAAATGGCCTAAAGTACCTCGCCGATAAGCGAGTTCAACCACATCGTGAACCAATTGAAGTCGGTCGAGTACCCATTGGGCGATGAGTAGAAGGCACACTGCTTTTTTTTCCCTCTATGCCGGATAGTTGGTCCACAACCTTACTTATATGTTTATGTGGCAACGCCAAATTCTCTACTATACTATACTATACTATACTAAGATGTTTCAGTTCGCTAGGTTGTCTCTTGCCTGCCTGCCCGTGCTACAATTCCTTACTCAAAAGGACTAGAGTGCTAAGCTGCCTTCCCGGCACCACCACTATAATGAATGGCTCAAACAAATAGGAGATGAGAGAGCCCTTTTGATCCTTTCTATTCTATAATATAAAGAGAAGCTTGTTCATCTATCTAGAGAATGAAAAGGAACTAATGCCACTGATAAGAAATACATAGACCGTACGCCCACTTACCACTCTACCACTTCAATTCCATGACGGACTTCTCCGATACCTAGCTTGAGAGAGATCACAGGCATGTGGTGAACCATACCGAGAGAAAGAGCACTGAAATGAACCATATCGAGCACAGGTCTCACTCTACAAGTAAAGTTCGATGAGCTCTTAGCGGAGTTGTGCCTACTATCTACTAAGTGTGTGCTAGGGAAAGAAAGCAAGCAGAGCAGTTCTCACTCTGTCCGGTGACCAAGAAAGAAAGCTTCAAGAATACCGTAAACAGATCAGAGAAACCTCATACCGAATCGCCACGTGAAAGCGGGGTTAAGGTAAGGCAGGAAAGACTGACGCCGAAAGATATGTTTTGAAGAGAGCTCCATCGGGTTGAAGCCGAATTGCAGAGAATCAAGATCTTCTACCTTTGTTTGTTCCATCAATGCCCTTCGGACTGGCCTAAGAGTTGGGTCCCTGTCTGTAATTATGTGGCTAGGTAACCCATTTATGGCTTGTGGTCTTTCTGCTTATGACGTAGCACTATTCCATCTTGTAAATAACGCCTTCTTTAAGGCGCTACTATTTCTAGCGGCATAGGTGCTTTATCACAATACGAAACATGTACATACGATTCCTATTTAGAGATATTCCTACGACGTAGTAAAGAAATTAATAACAAATACGAATACGAATTACGCCTACGAGCCCACGAAAAAGGACGATATATGTATATGACTACGCCAATACTTGACTTGTTTCAATCAATTCTCCAGGGCGCACCCTAGAGAATTGATTGAAATCGTACGTCTATCGCTATCCAGTGCCTTTTCATCGAGGAAGTACATCCGATGCTTGGCTCCGACAGCTGAGGCCACCCTTCCCTCTTCTAACTGGTATGTATGTGTATTGGACAATCCTTTCATCTTGTTAGCACTTACTTTTCCGTGCTACCCATCCATTCATTAACGTGAATATAAGAATAGGGCCCCGGATATCTTTGCCTCGAAGCCGGTGGAAGGTGAGGTGAAAAGCACAAAACTAAGCCTTATCCATCCGCTGGTCTAAAGAAGACCTTTTCGGCCGATAGAGAGCTTATTAATAAAAACATTATGCAGGGGCTGAGAATGCGTTGACAGCTGAAGCAACAAAAGAACTTTTCCATAGATAGGCGTACTATGGATGAATTACCACCTCCTTGGAGGAGTGAATGCAAGGACCACTAAAAAACGGATACTTTACCTTTGCTTCTTCTTTCGATTGGATAGAAGCTCATACTCCACTTCAACAACTGGTTTGGTGCTGATGTGTCCAAATCCCATGCTCCTACGCCGGGTTGATTGATGTGTCAAAGACTAATGCTCCTTCGAAGGTTTTGATAGGTAAAGCTGTGGCCCAAGAACCCACTACATCTAAGCCCAAGTCCAAACAAAACTAGACCCAAGAATGCTGGAATGAGAATCCTTACCCGTGACGACCATGCATACTTTTCTGACCTATGTATGCCTTTCCTCGCCTACTTCGTTCTTGCTTTCCAAAGAAACTTATTTTATACTTGCTGTGGCTAATACCCCATAAATTCATTCTGAGCAGAGCTTTCTAGCAGATTGATTGAGCTATGTAAGAGTAAGTACGTGATGAGAATCTTGTCATCAAAGTGAAAGCACATCTTTGAGAGTTTCATATATTCCAATATGAAGTGAAAGGGAGTCAGAGGTTAGCAAATCCTTATCAAGGTGTCTTCTTTTGACTAGCCCCATTCCAGGAGAGTAGGTCTTGCTCGCTATCTTGAAAGCAGTCCTATACAACCGTACTCAGAATTCCACTTGGCATACCAGTTTAAGGACCAGACTCTCCTATCTAAAGTGGAAATTGAGAAAGAAGTGTTGTTTCTTTCAAACGTTGCTTCATTGACTTCTGTCGACAACCTATTGCTTTTGGAAGAGAATATTGGAAGCGTAAGAATAGAATATAGAGCTTTGAGTTTAGGAATGCTGCAATGCAAGAAAAGAAGAAAATCAAGTATACGTTTGCTTGTTGGCTTGAGCACTCGTTTCAGAAGAACCTTCTTTTGGGATAACTCTTTCAGGCAATATCTCGCTGTAGCAGTAATAGCCCAATGGCTTCTAGTTGTTTTTTTTACCCTTCCGGGCTCTTTTCCCCCGGCGGCTAGTTTCAGCATAAAAGGAAGAAGTCGGGTCCGCCGCTCAGTTGAAAGCTATGAAACAAGTCTGCGGTAGTTCAAAACTGGAATTGGCACAATATCGCGAAGTGGCCGCCTTCGCTCAATTTGGGTCAGACCTTGATGCTGCGACTCAGGCATTACTCAATAGAGGTGCAAGGCTTACAGAAGTGCCCAAACAACCACAATATGAGCCACTTCCAATTGAAAAACAAATTGTTGTTATTTATGCTGCTGTCAACGGCTTCTGTGATCGAATGCCACTAGACAGAATTTCTCAATATGAAAAAAACATTCTAAGTACTATTAATCCTGAATTACTCAAATCCTTCTTAGAAAAAGGTGGCTTAACTAACGAAAGAAAGATGGAACCTGATGCTTCTTTAAAAGAAAGCGCTTTAAATTTATGAGAAGCAAAACTAAACTAATGAGAATGAGTACCACTATTTCTTGGGATAAGAATGCTTCTTCACCAGCAACGGCGAAACTACACTACCAATAACAATAAAGTAAAGGAGAAAAAAACTTTATTGGGATGGGATAATGTGCTATCATTGGGATCGATCTCCAATCGATGGGAAGAGATAACGGGTCAACCCGACTCCAGCTCTTGGCTAGATAGGCTGCGAAACTACGCCGTCCAAAACAAATGGACTACGCCATCCAGAATTTGCAAGAAAAAAGGCACCTAATCTTTACCGTCTCCACTGAGATTTCAGACCAGAAAGGAGTAGACTCTAGTTTCAATTGCGTATAGAAAGAGATTCGTCTTGTAAGAGCAGGTTGAAGCGCTTAGGCTACTTCAGCTATATGCTTAACACATGCATGCAAATCTAACGAAGTGCTCCTGGACGACTCTTTCTTTGAGATTCCGTAAGTAACCTAGTGCATGTGCCTTTGAAGAAAATGAAATGAAAGCTTTTGAAGCGAAGATTTTTTATAAATCATAGCCGGGAATCAATCATGGGCAGATGAAGTCCCCGTGCTGCTTTTCAAAATAAGGCAGAAATGCGTACAGGAAGGATGGGCTCCGGGTCACTCTCTTCACTGATGCTTCGAAGCTTCCACCTTTAACTCGTCAAAGCAAACCTACTGAATGTTGAATCTCGATCGATGTCAGAAACCAACCGTAGAAAGAGAGGTCGAAGCACCTGATCACTCGTTCAGCTCGTTTTTCGCTCGTGCCTGTATGAATTGCATCAGTCATTGTGTTTTGGCGGTGGAGAAGTACAGAAGTAAACAGTGTGTTAGTATTTAGTTGTGCGAAGCGTTGTTGACAAGACTTACTCAACTCACACCTGCTTCCGGTGACAACTACCACTCTCTTATGAATGGGAGGGTAGAGTACCAAGACATAGGGATTAGCCAGCGAAGGCGGTTTATTTAGTACCAAATATACGTATTTTGAATTCTTTTCAGTCAGGAAGAGATAAGGAAAACTGAAAAGCTTCTCAGGAATTCGATCAATCGCTATCAATGCCAGGAGGCAGATCAAGATTCATGGGAACGAGAACCTTTTCCGAGAAGAGTCAAGCGAGGGATAGGATAGATGAATAGGTTTAAGCCTTTCTCCGCTTTTAGGGATTCATTTACAATTTCTAAGGCTTCGTTTTTCTCCGGCAAGCAGCTAGGGAAGCATTTATTCCCAAGCGATAGGGCTTATAGTTCAGTCAGATTGATGCCTTAGTCCACTCGGAAGATAGAACTAATAATGGAAAAAGATATGCTTAAGAACTCCAACAGTAAGTTGATCAGTTACTAATAGTATAGTTCGGTAGGGACGGGAGACAAAACTGCCACTGATGAGAAAGCGATAAGAAGCCTGAAAGCGATTCTTACACAAGATACGATGACAGGAAGATCAGGAATGGAACCGGAGAATATGAAATTGGCTCTCGACCCAGGCCTTGCTTTGTTTACCTGTCCTATCGTATCGAATAAGGTTTCCTAGCCTAGCCCATCACGGTGTCTGCTACCGAAAGAGAGAATAGGTCTAAGGGCAGCTTAAAACCAGCCCAACCTCTTCATGGTCACATCCCCTTTTCCGACGCTTTTATTGTTATAGACCGCTCACTACCCCTTTCCTTCTCTATGTAAGACTAAATAAGGAAATACAAAGAATGGAAGAAAGGGCCAAAGCAATTGTTTGTCTTGCATTGCAGCAATCAAACCAAAATCAAGTATTAAAGGCTGTTGAAACACTTCTTTTCTTGGGAGCTAGGCTACCAAAGCTGTTTCAGTCCCTGCCCATAATTCAGCACATAAGGCAGACCTTGAACCAAGGTTATACATAGATCCTTTGATCTCCACGGCAATCTCTGACTATACCACCGGCACTCTAGAGGCACAGGGCGAAGAGTAAGCATCTAACTGAAGTTTGACAACTTGGAAAGATGGCCCAGCCAATGTTAATGATTCTTTTATCTGGCTTGCTGGGAATTCACTAGAGCTCCTGAAGCCACTTGATCCTTATAGAGGTCTATCATTTGGCTAAAAAGATCCCTGCGTGCATTGTCTTCATTACCCAAATAGAAAGCATTCCTGTACCGGCAGTGAAGTTCGTGCTAAATGACCGAACGAAGGTATCCGCTTGCGAGTCTGATCAAAGAGTTGCCGGGTTCATTATGCTCTTCTTCCTGAAAATGGGAAGTATTATGAAGTTTAAGTCCTGTGCTGTAGTTAATTCCCTTTGTCTTAAGTGATCTATTAGAGAGCTTCCCTGTGACCGCCCGAAGGGTAAGAAAGAGATGCTCCGTGTAGCTAACCCCAAGTCTGGTAACCTTTGAAAATAGGTTTCTGACGTCACTGCCTTTCATGCCAAGCTTGACGCTCTTGCTCTTGCACAGGCGGTGGGTGGATCAATTTGTGTAAACGATCGCTTTCTTTCTATGTCTCCCAATCGATGCGGTACTGCCAATCGTAGACTGGTGACCGGGGAATGAGAGCTCCATACACCATGATTCATGGAGTCTTTCCTCTCGTTTTTAGGTTGTTTGTGTATATACCCAACTGTAGGTCACCTATGTGACCAATCCTCACCATTGGTTTCACAGCACTTAGTAAGCATACGTTTGAAGACCGAGTTGGTTGATTTGGTCTGTCCATTCGCTCTAGGAGGGGCTCGACTTCCTTTGAGCTATGAGAAATGGGAGCGCCTTCTTCTTTTGGATCTCCTTGGCTACAAAGAGAGCTATGGAGCCTAGCTGAAAGCTTGACAAGGCCTATTTAGTGTATTCGGCCACCCAACCACTCGCAGAAAGAAAGGGGCATTCAAAACCTGACAGGGATTCCTTCTCCTAGGGTTGCTCTGAGGTAACCGCTCGTCTTGATGCTGGCAGTCAAGAAGGCAAAGAGTTGACTTCTACTTTTGAAGTGTAAGGAGTTGACCTTCCTTCGCCTATCTCGGATTCTGCTACAGATTGGAACAATAGTTCACATTCGCTTGGGAATACCAAATAGAATGCAGTCGAGACAACCACAAGTAGAGGAACGACCGACACAGCTGGCATGCCCCCGCAACCTTCGATCCATCTATCTAAACATCGTTCTACTACAGAACTGAGTTCATCATAGCAGCCAGCCTCGGTAAGGTTAACTAGCAACTTGACTCACTGCACTCGAAAAAGATAGCAAAGCGACAATCGGTCGGTATGGGTGGAACCTAGTATAGCTGCGCTTTCTTTTCTTCTTCTTGGTCTAGTCTATCTACCCGTCTCTAAGTAAGCCCCTCACCTTCCCTTTTTGGAGTAGAGGTCAGAGGCTAGTGCGGGTAGCCCTGTCGGAAACTAGAAAGAAGAGGCTGATGCACCTGCCCGGCGGTGGGTGGGTTCAGCTCGATCAACTGGGATAGGAGTTTTTTCTCTATCTTGCTCCATGGTGTTCAAGCAGTGCGTCCAGAAAGCTGTGATTCATGGGAGGGAGCAGCTTCAATAGCTTTGGCTGTGAAAACTCTTGGTCTTGGAGCATCAGTGTCATCAGTTCACCCAAGATCAGCACAGGACAAATAACTACTAGGTTTGTGCCAGAAAAGCGTCTTGCGTGACGGGGAAAGAGTGGAAAAAGAAAGAGATTCATCAGCTATGGAATCTGACAGGTATCGGTATTGAACAGAGGGGGCTGTTCACAAAGCATCCCATGGTGCGCTCCGAGGAGGGGAAAAAAGATACCACACACAATTCTGAAACTAGAAATCCGTTCCTAGAAATCCGTGAAATCATTGTTCTGGGTCACCTTGGCTTTTGTGTTCCGTAGTGACTAGGGGAAGTTGCCCGGCTTGGTATCTCTCCTACTTCTTGACCTTGCTTCTCACCATTAGGGGATAGAGTCTAGTAGTTCCTCCCATGCCAAGGAAACTTCTATCGATTGGCGCCGTTGGTTGGAAATTTGCATAGCATTCCCACGCCTCGTTCTTCATCAGCTTGGTGCCGCTTCAATTACGAGGTCTGTCAGCTTCCATCTCCCGATGTTGCTACTCGTATCCATTCCTCCCTGGAACCTGTTGCGAAGAGCTTGCAAAGGTGCCAAGGTTGCCTGAATCGAATCAAATAAGAGCTCTGCCTTCTTGACTAGCTATTCGTGCTGCTCCGCTAGCTGGTGACTTGCCTGTCCCCTCATACATACTTACTTAGGTCTAGACCCCTATTCGCTGACCACCGGGCTCCATCTTTCTAGTAGCAAGAAAAAGCCTATACTACTTCTGATTCCATACGCAACGCATACCTCTAGAGTGTAGCAGTGACTTCTTTCTCTCTCTAGTTTAGCAGTGACTTCTTTCTCTCTCGGTGATCCCTTGGTTGGATACTATTTGCATGTTGACTAGTGGGAATTCCAGCTATCCCTTTCCAACAACTAGACAAGTTCGGTGCATCTAGACTTTCTTTTTGACCGATATACTGAACCTATTCCTTTCAAGCCAACCGATTCAAACTCGTAGAATGACTTGACTTTCGAACAAGACTACGGCACTCCTTCCTCGAGAACTGCTTTCGCTTCCAGCTATTTAAGGCAAGACAAGAGCGGATCGGCTTTTCCTTGCTACAGAGGATTGAAGCTCTTTCCACACTGAAGATCGGATCCATTCCAGCTTCACTTCAACCTTGCCAGCTCTATTGCTGGGATTCCAGAAGTTATATTAATGGATTTGCCACCTGGCTCGCTTCAATGGATGAGTCGGGCTAGGGTGATGACTCGGGCTCGGGAGTTTCCAGTGAAGGAAAAGTCTCGTATTTCTTGATCTAGTTCCTACCATTTCTGATCCGGATCTAGCTAGATGAGTAGTTAGTTTGGGAAACAAGGGTGCCGACAGAGATGGACAGAACTTCAGATAATACCTCTCTCTTACCTACTATTCTGAAGTTATGTCTCAAACTCCTACTAAAGAAATCCAACCTGCAAGAAGTCCTTTGACACAAAATAAAAATATGAACTATATGAGATACGAATCGCTAACGCGCGAGCAGTTTGAGCGTTTTCTTAAGGATGTGCATAAATGCTATCGTGGTGAACCGCGATATGTAATGACGTATGAGGGACACGTCATTGCGGTACAAGACTTTGAGGAGCCCTATCCTAAAGCAGGGGCGGTTACCATGCTTGCTTCAGCATTTATGGAATTGTTAATAAATAGGGTTTACCCATCAATCCAGGGTTCCGCGAAGTTCACACTCCAATATCGATTGAATATAGATGGTAATCCCATTAATATTACTTTATCAAAAGCAATTAAGCTTACATATGCTGATGGAACCCGCATTGCTAATGAGTTCATATTAAAAGAAATAATAAATGTGTTGAATAAGTACGCAGAAAACTACCAAAGTTGCGATGTTGAAGCAATCAGTGTCAGGGCTTATTCAGAGGGTAGTATAGATTTGAATCAAGCTTCAATTCCAACTAAAGATGAATCTTTGAACTATCTGAAGGGAGCACTTATTAAATACAGCGACATAAATAATTTAGAAATACCCAAGATGGGTCGACGTTCAAAAAGACGCTATCAGTCATATATCCCTGTCGATAAAACAGAAATGAAAAACAAAACTATATTTTTTGTTGCTGATCTAGAAACTCTTTTATTAAAAAGACGAGACACGGATGTCGACAAAACTCACGTGCCCTACGCAGGGGGGTATATGATGGTTGATATGGAAAAGCGGGTTAACGCGGACCATATTACGACGTTCTATGCACATGACTACTCAAAAGTGTGCCAGGATTTTCACGATATGAGTGAAAAGATGCTCACAGAGATGATTAATAGAATAGTAAAGGATGTTCAAAGAACAGGAAGTTCAATGGTTGTATACTTTCACAATTTATCTCAGTTCGACGGTATTATGATACTCTCTTTTTTAACTAAAAGTTATAAAAACTGTCATATAGAGCCCATCATGAGAAACGACTGTATTTATTCCATAAAACTGTATAAGGTATCCAAAAATGGGGATAAAAGGCTTGTTTTAACGTTCATGGATTCGTACCTCCTGTTGAAAGTAAAGCTCGCTGATCTAGCCAATAGTTTTTGCCCAGAATTGGGGGGGAAGGGATCTTTCGATCACCAGAATGTCACCGTTGATAAACTACCTAGTATTAGGGAAGACTCTTTAACTTATCTTAAACAAGATATTCTAATAACAGCTGCTGTTATGCAACGCGCTAAAGCCATTATTTGGGAAGAGTATGGGATTGATATCCTTAAAGTATTAACAATATCAGCATTGGCCCTAAAAATATTTAGACGTGTTTACTATAAGGATGATGATGATAATCGCATCTACATTCCTGACGATAATGAGGCTCAATTTATTAGGGAAGGCTACTACGGTGGTCACACGGACGTGTATAAGCCATACGGGGAGAATTTGTATTATTATGATGTAAATTCTCTATACCCCTCATCTATGCTAGATGATATGCCTATAGGCAAGACCCGCTGGGTTAGTGATCTAGGATCAAAGAAATCAAAGATTGTGTTGAATGATATGTTTGGGTTCATTAGAGCTTTTATAATTTGTCCTAAGCATATTAAAAAGCCTCTTCTACCTTATAAAAAGGATGATGGTACGATAATCTTCCCCACGGGGAGATTTCTCGGTGTTTATTTTTCTGAGGAGCTTAAGTATGCAGTAAGTTTGGGCTACAAAGTATACCCGATCTGTGGATATATCTTTGATAGAAAGGAATCACCATTCAAGCGTTTTGTGTACGACATCTACAGCAAAAGGCTTGATGCTAAGGCTAAAGGGGAGAAAGCTCTGGATTTCATCTATAAAATCACCATGAACAGTCTCTACGGGAGGTTCGGGATCAGCCCCGAAAGCACAACGACTCAAATTGTTTCTACAGAAGAAAGTAGAAAATTAGCTCTCTATAATGATGGGTTTGTTCAAAGTTATGAGCTTAGTTCAGACAAGTGCCTAGTAACATGCAAAAATGTCAGAAGTTTGGATTTACTGAAGCTTAGTTCAGACCGCCCTACTTATGCTGCTGTTCAAATATCGGCCGCTGTCACGGGTTATGCCCGCATAAGAATGCACCCATTCATTTCGAGGGATGACTGCTATTACACGGATACGGACTCAGTCGTTGTTGAGAGGGAACTTCCTGAAGAAGAGGTATCACCTACCGCTTTGGGTAAGTTTAAGCATGAGCACTTTGTCGAATATGGCATCTTTTTAGCACCTAAGTCCTATATGCTTAAGGCATCTAGTGTGGACCAACCCATAATAAAGTTTAAAGGAGCGGGTAAAGATGAGGCTGATGAAGAATGGTTCATCAACCAGCTAGCTGACCCTAGGGCTAAAAAAGTGATTTCATATGTCCGAAAGTTCAGTAGAAACTTCCGTGAACTGTTGGTTCAAGAGAAAATGTGTAAGTATACCATGGGGTTAGAAAGTAAAAAGAGGGAGTATGTGTTCGACAAAAATGGAGTATGGGTTGATACTAAGCCCTGCCATATAGGTGACTTTGATGTGAAAAGTATCAATCCGACCTCCTATCGGATAATTATGAATTTGTTAGAGGAGAATGAAGATCTCCGAAATGAATTTTCTAATTCGGAAATCATGATTGCTAATCGGGAGATTAAAGCTGATGCTGCTAAAAAGAGGAAAGCCTCTAAGCTAAGAGGAAAGCCTCTAAGAGGGGGAGACACCCCTTCTCATATTGAAGAATAGGCATGGAATGCATTCCCGAGCTCTATAGTATAGACCATTGCTGAAACAAGATATGAATGAACAATTACAACCGCTTCTCAAGCTAATACCAAACAGAGCCCGAAACCACTCAAGTAAAGCAGAAGCTGAAACCAACGAACCTGTGCAGGCTAGGCCACCTTTACTAGTCAGCTACAAAACAGAGGAATAGCGAGGCACCTTCCCGGAAACCAGATATGATCCAACCTTTCACTTACAAGAGTCAAGCCAAGGAGAAGGCTAAACCCATTTCTGTATATGATCCGCCAGGTCATGTCATGTCTTGTGTCAAACAGATCATTAGTTGTGATCTTTGGTAATTGTCTTGTACAGCACAGTACAGACGAAGATCAATACATCGGATTCCTTCTTGTCTGATTGGAAGGGATGGATTGTGCTTTGGCTCATGTACTCTATAAGGGTTAGTAAACCAGGGAATGCCTTTGATTATCTTTTTTACTTTCTATAAGGGTCTTGTTATGTCCTTTGTCTCTCTCTCTGCTCTATAAGGGTCTTGTTTAGTGGTATACTCTTTGATCCTTACTCTATTTACTACGCAAATAAATTGTTCGTGGCAGGGAAACCGGTGAAAAATGAAGAATCTGGGTTCGCCATTCGGTCAAGAGGAAGAGTCAAGTAGTAGGTGTGGCTGCTCACGGCACCCCCGGCACGGTTCTTTAGGTCGATGAATCGAATCTTCCATCCAATACGCTAGGCTAGTTTCTTTCCACAACTCTCGTTCTTTACACGACTGATTGGCTGCTTGGCCTGTAGTAGGGATCTGGATCACTGCTTTAGGTATTAGTACTATGGCATTCAACCTAAATGGTTTCAATTTCAACCAATCTGTAGTTGATAGCCAAGGTCGCGTTATTAATACTTGGGCTGATATCATCAACCGTGCTAATCTTGGTATGGAGGTAATGCACGAACGTAATGCTCACAACTTCCCTCTAGACCTAGCAGCTCTTGAAGTTCCATCTCTTAATGGATAAGGTTTTTCTCCTAAACATATAGGAAGGAAAGCCGGGTTCTTTTATGAGGAAGAAGCAGTGCACGATTGTGCACCAATGCGCCATAAGAGCTAGCTTTGCAAAAGGAATTCTATTTCCACTCAAGACAAAAAGGTTATCCCTTTACCGCCAAGTATGAACTGAAACTCTTATTTCTGGTTTTCACAATAAATATAGAATTACCTAGAACAATACCAGACGTATAATAACACACCTACAAGGACAACCACACCGAATGCCAGGTATCTAGGATTGTCACTATCGTCACTATCTTCTTCACTCCCACTACCTTCTTCTTCACAGCCACCACCTTCTTCTTTACAGCTACTATCCACCCCCTCTTTACAGGCACTACCTTCTTTACTGCTAGCATATTCTATAGTGGCATTCTCCTCTACAGAATCTATGGTATGATCACCATCAGAGCATTTCCCCCAGAATTCGAATTTATCCGACAATTCCTCTTCTCTCAACTTTCTATCCAAGCAATCCGTTAAAGCCGTCCTTTCCACAACCGCATCATAAGCTTCTAAGATTGATGTACTAATCACTTCCTCGTATGGAATCCATACGAATAATTTACGAACTTTGAATAAATCAATAATCAATTCTATATCAAGATAGTGCGGGTCCACAGATATGAAATCTGGTGCGCTCTCAGTATAACAGTACCACACTGTTACATAAGTACCTAATCTAACTAGTGCAAAGATGTTCCCATAGACATACCTAACACTGTTGTCTGATTGTGATGTCACCACGTGTACTAAACATTGCAATACTTTATGTTTTGCAGAAACACCGAAGTTTTCATACTTTTCTAATGCCCTTTGTAGGTGGCTATATAAATTATCTGTAGCCCTGTTATAGAGAGACCGCAACCCCTTATATTCACTTAAATCTGCACGATAAATCTTTCTTTTCAATTTTAAACGCATGATCAATACATATCACTAAAGATTGAGTTTTTATTAACCTTTCGTTATAACCCTATATTTCCGGGTGTAAGTTCAGGAAGAGAAGAGCTAATCTACTAGCTGGAGATGAGTAGCGAGTTGAAAAAAGATCGATCAGTCCTCTAAGAGCCGAGTAGCATCATGGTAGATATCTTCTGCGAGGTAGGCTTTCCTATCTGCCGAGTAGACCTATCTAGCTTTACCTTCGCGGGTATTCTTACAATAGGGATACCATGATCAAATGTCTTCTGAATTCCACACCTCAAGGCAGCCATCCTCATGAAGGATAAGAGCTTTGTCATTGTTGTCGGCCATTAATAACCCATCGGACGACCACTTAATATCTACACTATATAGATCTAGTACTTCTAATATGTTATCTATGTCACAATCGTCGATTGTGAATTCGTCAGTTTGTTTACAAAGAATAAATAGTTCATGACCGTATCGACTATAGGTGATCCCCGGATACCGAGACTCGAGCAAGGAATCTACAGTATTCTGATAGAAATTATGCAATATAACGTGTGTTATTTCACCTATAGGTGTTAACCCCGTGGAGGGGAAAAAGCAGTGATTATGAAAGTCATAGATAGGGAGATCCATAATCCGTTCAACCAGATTGAAATATAGTCCATATTGGTTTGTAAATTTCTGGGATGTTAATATACGCGAAGTAGGTATATAATTCATACAATCACTCAAATCAATACTAACGACTTTAACGACATTTTCTTGTCGATTCAAGAATGCGTAATGCATGGCTTTCAGATCTTTGAATTTAGAAATGTTAGGCATAACTGTTGTTAAAATAACATTAGATAACCCCTTCAATACAAGTAGGTCCATAGGTTTTCTACACTTATACACTCCTATAAGACTATGAGTATCCAGATTCCTTTCATCCAACCATAAATAGCCCTTCGATGCTTCCATACGAATCACATCATAGATTAAAGGCGGAATCTCCTTAATATTTATTTGATAATAAACAACGGGACCAAAACGGTATTTACCTGTTAAGTTCAATTGATTTATGAAATCATTAATCATGAAAGGCAGCACACCTCGAACCCTCCAAGAATCGTTATAGATAGATCGTACTTCTAAAACCAGCTTCTGCTTTTCGCAATTAATTTGGGGAATATGTGCAATTTTACGACGAGATATAAACATCGAATGCCCGGTAGCCTTAGTAGTATGTTTTGCCATATTTGTGTCTTTTTTTTGTGTCTTCTTGCAGGTTGGATTTCTTTCGTTTTAGACATGTAAGGACTTCTCCGGAGAGGTATTATCTTCAGTTCTGTCCATCTCTGTCGGCACCATTGTTATCTGTCTCTTAATAGTAGAGGATCGCCGACGCCCTGTCTTTGAAGTCTGTAAGATACCTGGTTGGTCTCTTTATGTAGATTGGAAATGTGCTTATATACTTTTCCATCTCTATGAAAGAAACGGAAGCGGAAGTTTGCACTTGAGCCTTGTCTTGCCAGGTCAGTTCGGCGCTGGAATGGCATTGTTCATATCTCTCTCGGGTGGGCCTATTCCCACTTCCGCATGGTTCCTTCTCCACTACTTCTGGTGTCTAATTTGCATGGTATTGGTGCCCGCCATGTTCCTTGCTATTTTAGCTGAGCTGTATTGACTCGCCAGGAAAGGTTTAACGCTCACTTCTAGTACTAGAAGTTCCAGTAACAGCATTAGAGTTTCGAAGGGAATCGGGTTATCATCGACTTTCTCGCTTTCGACCTCTCATTTCCCCATGTCGGATAAGTCTCAATTCACTGGATCGAGTGATAAAATCCGAATTGTCAACCAACTGTGAGTGGAGTGCAGCTACACGAAGAACAGAAGGAAGGGTACACGAAGAACGGAGTCAAGCTCTTGTCGTCTGGTTTCAGGGCCAGGGCTGGGCATAGATCTGGTAATGGAATGGTAACTGGCCTTCTTTTGCCACTTGGCGAGAGCAAGTTTTCTTATCTTCGTACTCGTTTCGAGGGTGCCATTGGGTTGCGTACTTTTGTCCCATGGCGAGCTGCACTGGTTCAAATCCATTTTCTGGTTTGGTTTGCCGAGGCAAAATCCTAGTGATGACGAAAAACACGGGCATTTGTAAGTAGTTGAGTGCGCATGCCAGCTGTTCTGTTAAATTCTCCGCATGATCTTGTGATTGATTATCCGGATCTAGAACCAGCTACGGGTGGGGTCTCCGCATTCCAGATAGCTTGACTTCCAACCGGCGTGCAATACTTGACTCGCCATCTCCGGCTGAGGTTTCTGTGTTTGATTTGATTTGATTTGATTTGATTTGATTTGATTTGAATAGTAGAAGCTTGTTTCATAGGATAGGATTCGATTTGCAGGCAGGCATGCTCCGGGAAAGTGCCGGTTATTCTCATGTTCCGGATCTCTTTCTTGGTCTTGGGTAAGGCGGCAGGCTCAGCAGGGGTATATGATTTCGAATAGAACCAGTGATCAGTTTCCGTTTCGATCCACAAAGGATGCCATGCCGGTGAGAATATAGCCAGTGATGAACCAGATCTGGATCTAGATGAGTTACCTTGCTTCAGGACTGGCAGGTTTCTTGAATCATAGCTTACCTATCCCATATTCCGCCGCTTGAAGGGTTTAGGTAGGGTTTCCTAAATGAAGCAGCAGAAGATGGCCTAGCTTTAGAAAAATCAAGTACGGAAGTCCGCCTCGGAGTCCGAAGAGAAGAACAAGTGCTGCTCACTTAGCTGGAAAAAAAGTACTACCTGCATTCCTGCACTAAAGACTATTTGCGTATCATAATTCAGTGAATCTTGTTTTTTTCTCCGATCCAGCCTGCAACCGGGAAACTGATACACACTCGAGACTGTTCATTTCACGAGCTGGCACACTTACTTCACCACGACACGACGGATCCCAACAGAAATGATCTACTGCGTATGATCCTGGTTTCGTACCAATCCTGACTACTGATTCATATCATACAAGTCAACCTGTGCCACTAGATTCACCTCACTTCGCATCCCATCTGCGAGTTCTTCTTCTTCGGCTATTTCCTCCACTGCAGAGAATTCGATACCGATACGACCAATAGCAGTAGCAGCATTCCGTTTGTGTAGCTTGACTCGAACGAATACGCCTTTCCTCGAACTCGGCAATCCAGAAGAGAATGAGATCGATCAAGAGCAGGCAGCTTTTCCCTCAACTTATAGCTAGAAAGAAAGCCAACCTGGAAACGGAAGAAGTCCAAATCCGGATTCCCATTTCACTAAGAAAATCTGCTTGAGGACAAAAAACACGGTAAAATGGAAATGCAGAAGTCGCTCCAACCCAGGCCCGTAGCTTAAGATCGGCTTCAAGTCCATTGGATGCCGGTGGATGGATAGATAGTTGGAGGTGAGCGAGTAGCGGCAGTAAAGATAGTATCGGTCAGTGAGTAACTAGACTAGAGCATGTGTCCAGCGCCTAACGCGCTTATCCTCTGTTGGAATCGATGGCCCTAATGGTAACGGGACATCATGAGGCGTCTGTCTAAATTGACTTGGTTTCAGAGAGAGTGGAGCGGGAATAGCGGATCCGCAAAAACAAGATCTTTAAAAGTGTTCAGTGCATCCAAATCTGAACCTGCGAAACCTTTCTATCTTTGTTCTTCCCACTTTCGCGCTTTCGAACTACTGGTTATGTCATCACCTTTCTTTGATGTTTACTCTTTTTGGTTAGAAGATCAGCTGCTAACCTATTTTCATTTCTAACTTACCACCTGTATCTCCGGAAACGAAAACCAGAAATGACAATCCTTTCAACTGTCTGTACTAAATTACTTTGTACGAATGCACATCTCGGCCGTCGGGTAGCTGCTCACCATTTCAAAGTCTATATCCGTTGTTTCAGAAATGGAATTGCTATTCTCGATTCAGACAAGACACTGATTTGTTTACGAAACGCTCTTGATTTTGTAGGATATCTCATTTGTCAAAAAAGCCGTTCCTTCTTTTTAAAGACGAAGAATTTATTTATATATTCGATAATGGCAAAAATGTGGAGCTGTATCAATGATTCTCAATGGAAGATCGGGGCTTTTTTGACCAATTCTTATGCTAATCCTAAGAAATTCCGTTCAAGAAACAAGAAAATCTATTTTGGGTTGAACCGACAACCTGATTGTGTGGTTATTCTTCATCCAGATAGAAAGTCATCGGTCATACTGGAAGCTGATCGATCACAAATACCGATTGCATACTTAGTGGATTCCACGATCCCGTCCCATAAAAGATTCACTTTTACCATCCCAGCGAATGATCCTTTACGGCTGCTCGTATATCTATTTCGTAATTCGATCACGAAAACTGTGAGGCAAAAAAGAACAGCAATCAACGGGCCGAGAGCGGGAGCACGAGGAGCGAGTACCCTTCTGGGTATTCGCACCTACTCTGCCGCCTCTCCTAAGTGGAAGAAGAAGTTTTTTCGCTTCAAAAATGGGATTGTCATGAATCGTAAATTTAGTTTGATGCTTCTGCTTCCTGCCTCGTGTTGGTTGCCATGGTATTTTGGCTTTTTTGATCTCGCGGAACTCTTTCTGGCGCTCCGGAAGGATCTCATTGACGCACTCGTAATGTGGCTCTGTTTTCTATTCCAGTTCCTATGGGAGGGCGGCCAGAGTGCTACTCTGGGGATGACCCAAGGAGAAAGTTGGGGTTCTTCCGATAAACTGCCTTCAAAGGTGGGGGGGCAAAAACCGCTTCTAATGGAAGCGGGGGAGGGATCCACCCAAGAGGGGCGCAAAGGAAAGGCTCCTTTAGATTTTGAATTCGAAATGGAGGTTCGGTCCGCCCCAGATTTTATAGATCCGCCACTCAGCCCTACGGAGGGCGAACGGTTGAGCCCAACCACTGGCCCTTCGCCAGAAGGGGGTGATCATCCCCATGACAACACGCCACCGGTGGCGGTGGAACCGGCCCCACTTCCTGAGACAAATCCGACTCGGGGGGAGGGTTCCTTAAAAAGGCATCCACATCCATATGTAGAGGATATGGATAAAAAGTTGGAGGATTGCCGAAAAAAACGAAAAGCCCAAGAGTGGGGGGATCTTATTTCAGGAATAGAAACCAAGGAGAAAAAGCGAGGCATTGAGTCTCAAATTATAGAGGAAAACCACCGTTTTTATAGTATGTGTTGTGAACATTTTAGGCAAAGAATGCCCTTGATGATTTTACAAAAAGAATCTGATCGCGAGGATAACAAGCGGGAAAAGCTTTTTTCCACTATTTTGCGAAGCCAAGGAAAGGAGCATTCTCTTGAAAACCTTTTGCAACTAAGGGAGGATTTGAGGGACCCGGCGGCCTGTGAGGCACTCCGCCCCATTTTTCGGGAGTTGAGTAATAAACTATAAAGTCGTACCTAATCAAAATGGGGTGGGGCAAATATCTTTCCTGGTGTAGGTTTCTCATAGGAAACCGAGGCCCCTACTTTCCTTCAGCTTAAGGGTAGGTAGGGGGAAAGAAGAGTGGGTTAGCGGGCTTCTTTCACTTGTTACTTTTCCTAAGAGTCACCCATACTAGAACGCACACGGAAGATATGGCTTCACTATGGATTTCCTTTTCGTGCTATATGTCAAGCGGACCAGCATTTGAAAGTGCTGCGAATCGATGAGATGCCTTGCCTTCTCCCAGGACTAGACTGTCATCGAATTGGAAGTGTAGGAAGCATTCTTGTGCGGGTTGTTTTGAGCTTCCTTGCTTTCTGGGGAGTGAGTCTAGTTGAGTGATTCTGCGCCTCTCTTTCTCTTTAGGTGCAGGTCCAGTTGATGCTGGATAGTAGTGGTATGCATGTGAACACTCGAGCTTCTATCGATACTGGAAGCAGTTCCTCGGGAAACAAACATTTCAGAGCAGGGGCGGGTGCAGGTCTTCATATAGCTACTAGTTTATCCTTTGGCCAGATAGATCTGATCTATACTAGTGAGCTTGTGAAGGTCTCCGGCGCGAGGTAGATGAATGAAGATGAGGAAGATGAATCCCAGCACTCGTTCCAACAGAGCTATTAGTTTTGGGCAGGCGAAGAAGCAGGTATTGGAGTAGAGAAAGTGCCGGAACTAAGCCTTGTTCGCATCCTTCTAATCTAGGCCAGGTTTCCAAATATGGTAGTCTCAGCCAAGTGACCAATTCGTACAGTCCATTCCTTCGGGCAGGCCAGATTCGGATCCATTGAGGCCAGGGTCCGGTTCCGCTGTTGAGCTTGCCTTGCGGGGAAAGAATTATTAAAAAGAAAAGCGATCTATCTCTATGAAGGCCTTTTAGGAAACTCAAGAAGCCAAGCCAGCCCCAGAAGGAACAGAAGCAATTGAGTCTGGCTCAACTTAAAAAAAAAAAGAAGTGTGCTTCAATCGTATCGAGTTGGGTAGGTTCCTTTCCTGGTTTTGTCCTTCATTCGCTAGGCGTATTCCTCATCCCGTTTGTTTAAATTCTTCATTCGAAGATGGATCGGCGTAAACTTTATCGCCTTCTGAAACAGGCATGGCCCTTCCTGAAATAGCTCAAACCCTGGCAGCCCTAGTCCCTACCCAGCAATAAGAAAGAGTTGTCTGTCTCGAGCCTAGAATAGAACTCGGCTAAGATCTTCGGATTCATTGGGGACCAGGCCCGGGCGAGACAAGCTACCTTTCCTATCCGATCAGAAATCCTATCGATATCCTCGGCAAAGCAAATAGTCCAGCATGGGCATTACATTAAGTAGAAGTAGAATTTGCTAGTTGTATACGAACCTTCGCCAATTAAAGCGAGCTATTCCTACAATGGTGCTGCTCAATCCTTTACGGCTGTAGTTCTGAATCTAGTGATCGGCTATGGTTGAAGCTTTAGTGCCTTGTAGATGTCAAATAGAGATCAAGCAAACATGCTTCCGCGGGGATCAGATTTCCCAGATCTGGTATTAGTCTAACTTACTGAGGTAGTCGATTGGAGAAGAGGGCCACATCACACTCTAGACAGATCCGAAGCGAAAGACCAGTATCAATCTCTTCCCCCGAGCCAGCCCAGCCCTGCGGGTATCCTTTTCTCCGCCGCTCTTCAGATAAGATAGGCTACACTCGAAAAGCGTAGGCCCGGCAGTTGGTACGAAAACAGAACCATTAGTGGAGTAAGATCCCGATCAAAGCAGAGCGGTCTCATCGAAAGAAGCATATCCAAGAGAAGAGACAGGCAGGCGCTTAGGCCAGTCCAAAAGCAGAAAGAGAGAAGTTGGGGTCTTCGTCTACTGATCTTGTGGTTGATAGCCATCGAGGTAGTTCTGCGAATCTTTCTATGGAGGTTGGCTATTCAATAAAACGAAGTCAGCGGACTCCCGGCAGGCTGAGCCCTAGTTCTGTCTAGAGAAGCTCGCCACTAGTGGAAGTGCTTCTTCGTAGGTTTGCCTTTGGTAAGTCTGCCGGTTTTGGCCTTGGAATGGAATCCACCAGATAGACTAGACCATAAGTCAAAGCAGCTCCCTCTTTGACCCAAGGGAATAAGCCTTCACTGTCAACCAAAAGCGGCGAACTAGTACCAATAGAAAGAAAGGGATATGCACATAAGCTATGAATACGCGCACGTAACCCTCTTTCCCTTCCGGCGGACGCTCTAGAAGCCTACTAGAGGAAGCTTTATCCGCCGTTCCTTCTAGAACCCCTAACTCCAGTTGGCATGCAATAGTTTCACCATTCGCGGTAGTTCCGCCCCTGACTATTTCTATGGAAACCCACTCAATCTTTTACACCGATGTTTCACTTTCGATTCTAGAAAAAGGCGCACATCTACTTCTGCTACCGCAGCTAGCAATCGTGCCAATACGGACTTGTTCCCTTGCAATACTAGACTTAGCTTCTTGACTTGACCTTGCTTTCTCCAATCATTCATTCTGGACTTTGGGTCTATCTGCCTCGGGTAAAGCGTATATAATCTCATATCACGAATCTCACATCACGAGCGCTAGAAGAAATACGAATCTATTGGGGAACACTTCATTACGAATCTATTGTTACGGAGTCACTTCATTGCTCTATGCATTTCTAGAACTCTTTTGCTCACGGCAGAACACAAGCTATGATATGGAGATGGCGAGTCAAGAGTGAGTTTCCATCCGGCACCTTCACTTAGCTTCTAAAAACGATAGCCCTATAAAACCGGAGAAGAAGTCAATTCGAAACCATACGCAGGGCGAAGTGTAGAAGTAGTTCCTAAATCAGTACAGTAGAAGCTTGTGACAAAGAAGTAGATTCGATTCGAAACCAGTCAGGCCCAGATCCCGATAATGATTGATGACGAGCAGGGTGTGACTCACGCTAGAGCAAAGCAAGAACATCTCACTTTCCGATCCGAAAGTAGTCCTGTTCCCGTTCTTCGAATAGCTTGACTCCCCTCACTTTCGAAAGCAGGGCCCTTTTCTCCAGATCCGAGTAGAGTTTCGATACCGATATCATGCCTTGCAACAGAAGAAGAAGCAGCAGGTGCATATTCCCAGGGGAAAAACCACATAAGTTGATTTGACCATTTACCTCGAAACGAGTCCGAAGATCTGAGAAATGTTGTAATAGAATAGTTCTAGATTGGCCTATTCCCTCCAATCCATATCAGTCTTCGACCATCGGTAGGAATTCTCAAATAGAAGAATGCGAATGCCTGTTGTTCCGTTCCCAATAGCTGATTCTTTCCACAAGACAGATCGATCCCATTGCGCGGCACGCACTATAGTATAGTATAGATAAGAGGACGGCATTGCTGGCACTGGCACTTTGAAACCCGCCGCACCGCAATAAGAACCAAGTCAAGTCATACCGATCTGGCCTCCAATTCCATAAGGATGTGAACTCATCCTGTCCCTGTCCTGTCCTGAAATATGAGACTTCCACCGGATACCTTCCATCTCTTCTACCGATGCCCCAACTGCTATCAACAGAAACGATCGATCTAGCGAATACTAATTTAGAAAGGTGCTGATCACCACTATGGGCCAAAAGTACTACCCGCTATTTCACCTCTTCACCTCTATAGAGTGGCCGCGGAGAAGATCCATTTCGATCTCTTGTGACCTGGGGAACTGCATTTATCAACTGGCATTCGCAATCAACTATTTTCTCGGTGGCATGCAGCATGCATATTTCAATTCATTCATTCACATCAACTGTTTTTCCCCGGAGATTTGATTTGATACGTTATTTCACATTCCGAAGCGCCGTGCACCACTTCCTTCTATTCGATAGGAAAGCCAGTTCACTCAACTCAATCCTTGCGAACCGGCCAACACACTAGCTTGAGCTCGTGTATAGCCGTGCTTTTCAACCGACCTTTATCCCGGCACCTTCCCTCATGCAAGACCTGAAACCAGAGCCTGAGCTATTCCCCGATCTACACCCGAGAATGAATACACTTTCTTCGATGCTTGCTAGAGAAGAGATTCAACAGTTCCATTCATTCTATTCTTTCGGGAGATGAGAACCTTAGCTTGCTTCATACCGGGACCGGGTCTCTTCTCTCTTCCGCCATCCAATCCACCACTTGTGTAAGCAATCATGCCGGAACTCACTGTTGTCAAAGGAACAATGGATTTTATTTTCTATCACGACTGATCCGCAGTTCGATGTCTTTAGCCTGACCCGAAACACCACTCCCGCGAGTAGAAAGAAAGAGAGATGATCTACTTGCAACTTGCTACTGCTGGTACCTTGCAATCGTATCCCGGCACCTTTAAAGCACTTTCCGGTGTCTTTCGCTCAGTTGCTAGCCCTGAGCTGCCTTGCCCAACTAATACTAATGCACTAGCATCTACGGACGTTCTGCCTTGATTTGACATAGAGAAATAGGATGAAATGAAATGGGCCCAAGGGAAAGCATTCTTTTACTTCATGGCCTGGCACTATGCAGGATTCGATCTCTTTTCTCGTAGGAGGATCTTCCGCTTCATCTATAGATTCGTTTTCTCGTTGAACTCTTGCTTGAAAGCAAACATGATATAGTGATATAGGCCCGGGGCCAATGGGAATCTCTTTTTCTCTTAGGCAAGCAAAGCAAATAGAAGTGAAGTAAAGCTTTCTCGATTCGATATAGAATAGAATAGAATAGTGACGAGAAAGGGCAACTAGATCACAGGATGGGGCATGAAAGCATTGGATTTGAGCTTTTAAAGAAGAATTCATTCGATCAGTGCGGGTTCACTGCCTTGCTTGAAGCCAATCTCTATAAGGGAGATGCAAATACTTCATTCTTCCATAGTGCTGCCAATGGAAGACACAGAAAATGTCATATTGCTTGCTTCTTTGAAAGAAATACTTAAGAAGCTTGTTTTTTAGTGAAGATCAAAGGAAGTCACTAGAAGATACTTTCTGGCACTTCTTTCAACTGGCTAAGATATTCCCATAAGCGGCGCTTGCATATTATGCTCTACTTTCCCCTTCCTTCAACCTTGCATTTTGATTTAGAAACATTGGCTCATTTAGATTTAGTTAGATCTGAGGCCGGCATAGGCTGCAAGAGATGTGCCGCATAAGCTGAAGTATCTAAATAAGATAGGCACCTGGATCTGGAAACCTGACAAGCTCCATGACTCCAGTCATCCTAGCATCAAGTACTGTAGATACTGGTGTGAAAAACCTTCTATGTCGTCAACAACTATCATAATTAACCCAAGAACCAGTTTGCAGCCAGTACCAGTACCTGTAATGGAGTCATACCCAAACTTTAGGAGCCACAACCCACCATTTTCCCTTCCTTGCTTATGGTTTGCTGTCCTCGGGAATGGTATCTCCTTGAACAAGGTAGCTGTGTCACATATATTCCGTTAATGGGATGGATTTTCTGCTTTCGGATGGTGTGATTTCAACGTTGAGTACCTACTAAGAGTTAGTTCTCGATGGGCAATAAATCATATTGATGAAAAATCAAATCACCAAGGAGCATGAAACAAAACACATAACTTACGTACCCATTGTACTTAGAGCCAATAAACTACCAAGAATCTTCTGTCTCAACCACTTTCTTATTGTCTTTACATCGATTTCTAAATATAGGAAGGGAAAGTAACGGAGAGCAAGCAAAAGAAATAAATCTATCAACGACCGACTTCGGACTAGAATCTAGAAACATACCTAAGGGAAGAAAGCATATTTGAGGTTTACTCCTTCCATGTCTAGTAGGAGTGCGTGCTTCTTATCTTGACGCTATACATTCGGTTCAGTCAGTCCCTGAGACTTCCCAAGGTAATCTTACCAAACAAGCAACGGATTGAGCAACTAGCGCGAAAGCCGTTGCGCGTTAGCGCATTCTCCACCACATCTTGCTTGGCTTGCTGAATCAGCATATGGATATGGATTACTTCATTGAATTTATTGGCCCGAGCTCTTGTGATTGGTCTACTTGGCAGGTGGAATGGATCCTTAGCAGGTTCATGTGTTCCTTGTTTACGTAGCTCTTCTGTTGGATCACGTAGCCCCTCCGTTGGATTACGTTGCTCTGCCCTTGGATTACTTGAGTCATTTCTTGGTTTACTTGGCTGCTCCGCAACATGCTGGTTCCTTTTGTCATAATACCTAACGGCTGTGGGCAGAATGAATGAAAAAGCAGATGAAAGACACTATACATACCAATAGAATGATAAATTTAGAATAAAGCTAGGTGACGTCACGGCATTTGAGAACCAATTGCTTCTTTTGCTTTTCACCAACCTTCATGTACAATCTTATTTCGTATTGGAGTACAGCCTATCGTAGGCCCAGCAAAGGCAAGACGGAAAGCAAGCATTAAGTGAAGAAGCAAGGTCCAAACAAAGTAGTGAAAGATTTACATTGAAAAGCTTCTCCATGTCTATATCTGTCCGATGGACCAAGTTCAAAGGAAACGGCTTCTCTACTGCATCAAAAAACCAATCCAATGAAAAGGTTAACGATTCCTATAAATTGAGAAAGAAGCATGTTCTTCATGCCCAAAAGCGGATAAAGTAGATGGAACCTGTTCTCTAACCTTCTTTTTGTAGCAGATACTGCATAAAGTTTACCTGCCTTGTAAGGCTTTTGTAGGATTAATCAAATTTTCTTTTTATCGTTCTATCTCAGAGTATCCATTCATTCGATCTTGCTATCCGCTCTCAATTGAATCCCTTCTCTGTTGTCGACAGGTGTGTCCGCATCAGGACCAGAATCACGGTCTAGTACCTCCGTACTCGCTCCTACTTTATTAATTAGGAAGTCCGTCTTATTTTCTCGAAATGCGTAGATCAATGCTAATGATGTGATTACTGCCTGGATTCTTGTCAAGGGAAATAGAAAAACACGACTTTTGCCATATAGCGAGATGGACTTTTGACTACGGCAATCTACTGGACCGAGGGAAAACATTCCTTGTAATAGGTTACCCGAAGTAGAAGTGCCAGCTAGAATAGAAATCACTCGTATAATATAAGAGTTCTGTTCTCACTTCCTGATACGACCGATACGAAAGAAAGCATCTTCGTCAGAAACCCCGTTTGGATGATAGCTGATTTGACCTCGAGAGAAAGGGGGAAGATTTGATCCATTTGAAAGCCAGCGCAGCGCTATCTCAGTGAATGGGATTCGCTTAGGCAAATAGGCTCCTCAATCCATTACGAAGCCAGCAAAGAAAACGCTATTGGAGAGTTCCAAAGCAATCCAATTCTCACTTCTGCTGCTCTGCAGCTTACCTAAGAGTTCTCACGCCTAGTGAAGATCGGAATCGGAAAGGGAAGAACGTTATTCTATGTTCCAGGCAGAACAGAACGTCTGTAGATGCTAGGTCAATTCCAGAGCCAGAGATAGAAAGACAGCTTGATTCGAACCAACCAATAGCCTGCCTCTACTCACTGTTGTCAAAGGAACAATGGATTTTATTTTCTATCACGGCAGATCCCAACAGAAATGAGCTACTTGGCTCCCAACAAAGAAATGATCTACTGCTCCCAATGCCACCTAACTACGAAATTGTTCGATCGATATTATTGAATAGAAAACGCAATTCTGAATTGGATTATTGAATGGATCGGATCCATGCTAATGAGTGAACTCAGTTGAGAAAACTTCTATCTCGTCAAGTGCAAACTTCCATCTCTTCTCCCGATGGCCAACTCTTTCTAACTATCACTAGGCCGGGTATTTCCAGCTCTAAAGGATGAGGAAGAGGGTTAGCCAGTGATTATCCCTCGGCCTGCCGGTCAAAGGATTTGTTTACCACGGAATCACCTATTCCACGCGTGCCCGTGCCAAAGGTGCCAGGACCGATATCTTCTTTTCACTACCGAACCGACCCATAGCTGTAGCTGCACCCAGTGAGTAACTACTAATGTTACGAACAAAGAGAGTCGAACAGAGCTAACTCTGAGCTATTTGACTACTGGCACCGGCACTATTCCTTGGGTTGTATTCCCGTGGGCCACCTCTCCTCTACTTCGCACACCCGGTTGGTATAGCTTAATATCTATATACACATCATAAAAGGAAAGAGATGAGAGGAGACTCGAAGGGTTGCCATTAGTGTTTCTTGACTATTTTTTCGGAAGCAAGGGGCAAAATAATGCCTAAATTCTAAAGGAAAGACCCTCGCTGCCCAATAAACCATTATTTGCTGCTGGCCAATGTGTGGCTCCACCATCTGTCATTTCATGCTGGTAGGGTAGGGAAGGACATACTGACCGACCTACCGGGAGAAAAGGCTTTCTACGTCCGCTTCCCCAGTCCCGCTAATCCAGAAGTAAGTTCATCTTCCCGGGAAATATCATGCTTCTTTCTCCGTGCCATCACAGGTGGGTGGTGCTGGCGAAACTACAACGACTGCTTTTGCTACTAGTGCGGAAGCATATTCGTCTGTGTTTGTGAGTCACCTCGTCTCGATCAGTCTATTCCCTGGTTATTTTGTAGGCACACATCTGAGGTATCCATATAGGGAGGGATCGCCCATACATAGTGCGAATGCCCATTGGCAATGTCGCAAGAGTTCAGGGACGGCCGTAGCTAAATTTCCATTGCTAATCTCCCACGAACAAAACAAAAAAGAAGAAAAGGCTATTCCTTAGCCCCAGAGGAGAATTGACAGGTAAAAACACGTCCCACTTCTTTTTCTTTACCAGCTTTGGCTTGCCCGTCACCCCTAACCCATTCACATTACCAAGGTTAGATAGATAGATGAACGGGTTCTAACTATTCGCATCTAGAGAACGCATCCCTGCCCTTCAAGCTCATGGTAAGAAGCAAGCTATTCAAGATCTCATTCTACTCTGGCACACCCATCCCGGAGGCTGTATCCCACCATAAGTCTACACCACAAACAGAAACAAACGGACCTGCACTACTTTTTTTAAAAGAGCAGCGCCACTACCTTGGCTTTCCAATCTGAACCGGGTATGGTATGCGGATCTAAGATAGAGAAATCAGGGAAACCAAGCGGATTACCTACTCCATATTTCTAATGTGCTCTAAACCCAGAAAATGTTGAAACAGAGTTTTATGAGCAATTCTGGGTCTCTTCTCAAGCGGCGGAGCTGTTCTCGCTTCCATATTTCAACTCATTTCCACTCACTCAACTCAGCGCAACCCGATTCAAGCTAAAGCAGCTGTTAGACGTTGATAATCTTTCTCTTCCACTGTTCTTGTCAAGTCAAATAAGTTAGGCGAGCTTTAGAGCAATAAAATCAATGCACATTCTTTAGAGTGGAGACAACCCTCCCCCCGGATAACGACGAGACACTAGTAAGCACCTTTTTTCGAAACTGGATAACGAACCGGTACCTGTGTCAGAACGGGCCTTATTTACTTATCATCTGAAAAAGATGGTAAGCTCTTACTTAACTCGAGTCAATGCCAAAACCCGGGAAGCAGCAAGTGTCATTCTAAGCCAAAATGCTGTTTTTTACCCGAGAATCTACACATGTGCAATACTTGATGGATTGAAGGAAGTCAGAGGGAGAGTTCCGTATAGGGGGTGGTGAAGGGGCTCAACAGTTTCGAACCGTAGTGATATCACGCCTCGGTCGCACACATCTGGCTTTTGGGGTTCGGGATCATAGCGTGAGCTATGGCCAAGTGCCTCCATTCTTCCTCCACGGGACGGGATCAAGGCGATAAATACCAGCTTCTTTCCTCCACGGGATTCGTACATCGGATGAGGATTCCTACAACGGTAGATGAATTCTAGAAAGGGCAAAACCTACGGGTGCACCAGGACGAGTACCTTCTTTTTATTGATCCACTGGAATATCTACTAAAGGAAATTTGCAATACACTTGTTCTGGTTCCTTTCATCGGCGTTGTAAGCGCGTTCTTATTCCGTTTTCTTGGATGTTTTAGTCAAAAAATAAATTCTTTTTCTGGAACTCGCAATCTGGAGGATTCGAACCGTAGTGAGATTATCTAGCAATCTCGAAATATCGTATCTACTAGTGCCGGGGGGAGGAATCGAAATCTATATGCCCTCTCGGGTTCTTCCCTTTCCACCAGTCACTCGGAAATCATCTCTCATTTACTTATGATGCCGACAAGCCACGAAAGGAGGAACTTCACGATTGAACTGGGCTCGCCTCCACTTCTGGGCTTCAACCAGCTACTCAGCAAGAATTAGCACAACAGCTAGCACACTTTCGAGTTGCACTTACCGTCTCTCATATCCGTGAGGAAGGAACATGTGCCACTAGAGGCTAGAAATACTTCTCTTGTCAATTCAAGGAATGAGTCAAGGCAATACCATCTCGGAAGGCGACTCATATACAGAGAAGTCTGCTCACTCAGGTCTAATCTCATCTAGATGATCGGTTATTGGAAGCCGTTCTACAAATCCATGTCCTTGGATCTGACCTTCTCTTTAGCTTTTGGAGTAGTGACTTTCCCTTTGCTTTCTTCCTGTAGGCAGGCAGTAGTAGAACGATACTAGACCCTCTATCTCCTTCCTTAAGTACTAGTATCCCATTCATTCCTTCACAGCTGTTTCACCCTTGACTTGAGATCTTTGCTTGGAAATATTCTTAGGTTGAATGGTTTGGGTGGCCATCCATATATATCCTATCATCACTCCTCCAGTAAGTAGGCAAGGCATCCGTACTATCCCTATCCTGGTTCCTGGCTTTGCTTTATCCATCGAGACAGACAAGTCAAGTTGTTTGATGCCAGTTCTCATCTAGCCATTTCTCCGGTTCCAATGATAGGAGCTCGCGCTTCCATGATCCCTACCCAACACTGGATGATCCCTTTCTTTCTCTTTAGCCTGCAAGCAATGTTCTGTTTTGCCCACTTTATCCATCCCCCTCTAAAGGTTAGAAGCTGGAATGGTTGTTTCCTTATCTTGTGGGTTCTGTTGAGAGAATAGTGGACTCGCCATCTCCATATCATAGGTTCTAACCTGATCTCTTATTTTTAAGGGTTGGGACAAGCAAGTCTACGAACATAAGTACCCCATAGCCTAGAGTTCCCCAAGGAAGCATAAATCAAGAGTGTTGAAATACGCCGATCTGCTAAAGCTTACTTCTAAACCTGCCCCACCATAATATTTCCAACGCAAGAAATCAAGCTAGGATTCTGGAAACCGGAAGGGTATTCCCAAGCTCACATTCCACTTCTGCAGCAGAGCTAATAGAGATTTGCAGAAAGGGATATGCAGACTAGATGCACGCTAAAAGTGCCAGGTTCCAGTCAAGAAGCAAGGCAAGAGATCCTGATTGTAGGTCCCGTTCCCTCAGATAGACTGGCCTATTTTGCCCCAGCTTCCGAGACCGGACTCGAGGAAGCTGCCCCTCAGAGATTGGACGCGAAGGATGGAGCATCCGAACATTGAATTCGAGCTAAGATTCTAACGAACAGCTGGAATAAAGAACCTATCCTTTCAGGAATAAGGAATGAGAAATGGAACAGAGAGTGGTTGGATGGAGTATAAAATCTAAAGGTTATATTATATATAGTAGTGGGAAGAAAAAAAGACAAGAAAACGATTGAATGTCAGGCAAAACAGTTCTGTAAGTCGCGGATCAAAGCAAAGCCTGAAGTGAAGTGCCTGGTTGTCTTAGTATTATAAGTAAAGCATTTCATTCTCCGGTTTTGATTTCATTCTCTTTTGTGACGGTCTACTTGCTTGTGCTAAGGCTGCTGGAATGAGCCTTCTAAGAGTAGGTTTTGAGACAAGATCTTGATTGATCACTTAGTCTACCTTTTACTCATTTCTTCGAACCTCTATAAGTGTAAGAAAAGAGTGCATGTACTTTTAGTGGACTTTACTTTTTTCTATAGTGTGAGAGTACTTTCTGTTCAATCCAGTCGCTCCAGATCTGCCTGAGACAAAGCCTATAAGATCGTTATTAAGTAATGAATTTGCAAATAGAGAACTAAACTATAGGAATCAATCCAATTCTCGTTCTACAACAAGAAGAAGATCCATGAACTGGAACGGATGGAAGATAGCACTAGAAGTAAAAGAAATATTGAAAGGTGCGAAGCAATCACATCGCAACAAATAGGTATGTATTACTTTGAGTTTCTCGCTGAACTCCACTGGACACCGACCTCCTAAAACTGACCTCTCTGCTAATTCGAATCGAGGCTTACTGCCGCTTGGTACTATACTTCTTCCTGCCAGACTCTTTCAATACCCAGCCCAGCCCTCTTAAGTGTTTTCAAACTTGGCTAGTTTCTTCGAGAATGGAAGCTTTGTCCTACGGCCTGCAAATTCTTCTGCTCCTAAAGGAAGTTTCTGACCCAGCTTTAGATGATAGAGGATTTGACAAAGAGACCTCTTCCTGCCATACTGATCGACTATTCTCTTGAAATGCCATCTCATCCTTCGGCCTAGCTTTTTCATTTCTTCCTTATTGGATTCAAACTGTTTCAAAAGTTTGGTACTTGGTACAAAGTATATACCAACTTTCCTGGCTTCCCTAGAGGTTGTATTAAAGCCGGCTTGCCTAACAGCCTGCTCTTCTTTCCCAGACGAGCGAGACGGATTGTGGATTGAGTTTGAGTTCTTTTGCCGCTTGCGATTGATTAAGTTACATTACCTGCTGCACCGAGCATTGATTTGAACGAATTAATTACCAGACTTATTGGGGAGTGTGTACGACTTAGTGGAGTGTTTCCTTTTTAATAGAATCAGAGCAGAGGATTGAATCGCATGAATGGGTTGAGCATTTTAATAGATATACCCTTTTTCTTAGGCATCGATTCTAGGATTGAAGAAAGGGGAGATTTCCCACACTTGGAAAGATTCACCTATTGGGTGGGGCGTGTTTGAATTACCTACCCGGGATTTTTCATATTAACTGTAGCTAGGGAATTGACTGACTCTGATTAATATCTTTGTCTAGCATTTCCAAATTGCCTCAAGACTGATACAGATTTTACGGAGTTAATTACCACAGGGCGGCTTGCCCTAAGAGTATAGTTAAGTGGGTCAATTCCCACAGGGTTTAGTCAGTTCATTGACTAGTAAATGACTTGATCCACTCATTAGCATTGAGTGTTGTCTGTAATTTACTATATTATATTATATTATATTATATTATATTATATTATATTATATTATATTATATATAGTAGTAATGATGAGCACTTTTACCAGAAAGAGTTGACTGAGTTAATGGATTCGCTTGTTGGCTAATCTGAATCGACTTACTTAAGTGTGGTGTTACCAGGCTTGGAAAGAAAACTTCTTTATGTGTTTGATTTCCCTAATTTACTGGTACTCAAATACCTGCCAAGCATTCCCAATCTCAGTTTTTGTCACACAATAAGATCCAATTTGTTTAGACTCGTTAGGTTTGGTTTGGTCACCCATTACCTTGAGTGAGGCCAAAGGTGTACACCTCTTGTCATGAAGATGTGATCATATCCACCGAAAGGTCTTGTTCTAAGCCCAATCCTCTCGTCTTAGGTCCATAAACCAACAATAACGGGAGCTTCTCCTTTTTGGTTGACAACCTATGTTGGTCTGACTAAGCCCACTATCCTAATGGGAGGGTCCCACCTTGTGTCGGGGTAAGGCTCCACCTCATCTTGGGTTAAGGGCGAAGCTTGAAGCCAATTTCTTCACTTTCCGTCTAGGGCTTTGCTTGGCATTGGGCTTCGATATAGCTGGTGCTTTCCTGGTCTTGGATTAAACCTCAGCTCTCCTAATTCCGTCTATAGGTGGTTCAATCTTATAAGTTTAGCTTAGGTACATCGATTCAATCCTGCCCCAGGCGTACCTGAGACAACCCTTTCCTCACCCGAGAATTGCATTTCCGCTTCAGCTTCCGGCGCATCCAACTTTTTCTGGATCTAGGCAAGGATCCTCAGTCCTATAGAAAGAAAAGAATCTAAGTTCATTAGATTATGCTTCCTTGCCCGTGTGGAACATGTGTGAGCATTATGTTTTTCCAACAAGTGATCCGACTGGAAGAAGTGTTATATGAGGACTTCGAGATCAAATAGAGAATCTGTCTCTCCATTCCTCGTGAGCCACTTATTTCTCCGAAATCTGAGATCAGAGTGATTTTCCTCCTTTTTCCCAAATAGTCGACGGTCCATTGGGATACTTCGGATAAACTGGAGTACATATATGAGAGACCGGTGCTAAAACCTTTTCTCGAGATATCTTCCAAATTATTAGGGTCCTTGCTCCGGATCTTGTTCCCCCGGTGCGAAAGCAGTTGGTTCCGTAGTTTGAGAATTCTGCTAATTCCAAGTATTCCATTATTATTATTATAAAAGAGAATATAAAAAGTAAAGAGGAGAAGGCATAACCAGAAGAATTGTGAGAAATAAGTCAATTTATCAAGTTGAGGCATTTCGATTTCCAATCAAACCAACCCTCAAGACAGAAAAAGACTCCCTCCCAAAATAACCAAAAATACTAGTTGCCTTCTAACGCATAGACTAGAGCGTTTGTCCCATCCTTATCTAGTGGGCCAATGACATTACTATTCTACGCGTTTTCTGAGGAGCAACATGAGAGATAGACTTGACACCGACCCACGAAAACGAAACTTTTTAGTCTAGAAAGATTCCCAACCCGATATTGAGATCTGATGACTGAACACTCGTTTGAATAGCTCGAGGTGTCGACGGAGCTAACTTGTGAGACGGAGCTCACTTCTGAGATAGAGCTGTCTTCTTTCTCTTGGTTTCCATCCTTCCGTTACGAGATATCGTTTCGTACAATACTACTCTATGCAATATGCAATTTCGAGAAGAGAGCAGAGCTAGCCCACCGCATCCATCCAGCCTGAAAGGATTCACTCAACTGGACTCGCGGCTCTAGGTGATCCCAATGGATCCGTACAGGGTGATTTGAACTGCTCCTCTCGAGAAGATAGATCGACGGATCGGGCGAGCAAGCAGGGAGAGTGCAGTATTGTGCTTGCGCCCTTAAATCAGAGAAATCGACAGATTTCGAGCCCGAAAAGAGAAAGTATCTCCTCTCCAATGAGAAAGTATCTCTCCAGCGAAAGAATCTCCATCTCCTTCCTTCGGGAAACAAACCTTCCTTCCAGGTAGATAGCATTTCCACAGGAAAGAGAATCCGTATTGATTGACGTATTGAAACAATCAAGTCCGTCAAGATTGACAGGCAAGTGCAAGTCCGTTGACATGACAGGATCAAGTCCGTAGACAGGATCTAGTCCCGATAGGGTTGGTTCAGATCATATAGCTTAGGCTCAAGTAGCAAAGCAAGTCCAGTAGGTTGTTTAGGTTCCGGTCATATACATATAGGTTGAGGTTCCGTTCCGGTCATATAGATGTTTAGGTGGTTCCGGTCATATAGGTCATTCCAGCTATAAGCTATAGAAGCTATAGATAGGAGATGGGGGGGAAAGCTGCACTACAACTCTTGGTTGGCACTGTCTCTAGGAGTGTGCTACGGGAACTGCAGTAATCACTGGGATTCCTTCTACCTATGATTTCTTTGCTGATGATACGCTTTCTTGGAATTGATTGCTAGCACATGTTCATGCTTTCATTGCAATCTTGATCTTTCAATACGCATTTCTGGTAGCACATGTTGTGGTTGCTGATGGCACAAGATAGAAAAGGGAACTCTTCCTGATAGAGGAATTGTCTCTAATCCCAGCACGAAGCTTGGACATGGAACTCATCCTGGAGCTTGTAATCCTGGAGCTCATGGCACTGTAATCGCATACTTTCTTGTGATACAATTTCTTTCTTTGGTGGCACATGTTCATGCTTTCATTGCTTGAGATTGGTATCTACACTAGGTAGGATCCACTCTACTCTGGAGAATGGACTGGCACTATTTCTTCCTGGCACTTAGATTCGATTCCAGACATGGAACAAACACAACTTGTGATACGCATCTCGAGAACTGAACCCTGGCACCCTTAGTCACTAAGAAAACGTACCCCTTAGAACCAGAACGAGATTCACACATTACGCTATCCATGAATGGGTCAGGTTGAATAGCATGGATTTCTATCTGAACTTATCCACCCACCCAGGGCAGGGCGACCGACGGACATCCATCCCATAGGGAACGAGCTTACTGAATACATTGAACCGGTCTTCCTAGCTTCATACAGACCTTTCCCCGGTCTTCCTATGCTTCCGGCGCATTCATACAGGATCTTCCCACCAGAAGAGCTTGACCTTAAGGACAATAGCACTAGGCAGCTCAGGTTCTTCTCCGCCCTGGCAAGAGAGGGTTCTGCATCCCCTATATTCATAGGTCTTGTCCCAACCCAGCCCAGTCAGTAAGAAAACGGATGCGCTAACGCTTTCCTCTTGCAGGGTATGAGAGAGCATGCATATCCAGACTATTTCCACTCACTCGAATACCAATAGATGCAAGATGAGGCCCGTCCTAAAACAAGAAGTATCGAGGCCAGGTTCTTTCCGGGGCAAGTGATCATACAGAGGTACCGGTTAGACTATAGCCATGGATGTGCCGGAGATTTGAGGGAGGCTGCTTCTATTCTAGTATCAGTTTGCGGGCATGCTCCATACACAGGAGAACGGGAGAAGCAAAGAATCCGACCTATCAAGGTCGCGACCTTATACAGGTAACTCATCTAGATATGGCCTTCTCACTGGTAAGATTTATAGACTAGATTCGATGATTGATGTATTCGATCGATCTTGATTCTCCGAAACGGTTGGAAGGCCCAATAAAGGATACTCAAGTGCCTGGTTCTATTCGATTCTCTTGAATGCAGAATATGTTTAGACGGCCGGCCGTATCCTGGCAACCTTGCTGACTCTAGTACGAGATGAAGGAACGCATCATTCCGTCGCTCTAGGCCATACGAATCATTTATTCAGTTCAGTCGGTACAGTCACCGGATCTCATCTCAATATCAGGGGAACATCTCATATCGGGGCGGGGATAGATAGCTCAGTTCGGCACATTGGTCCCAGTTCATTGCTGGGGGGAATAAGAAGAAAACCCATCTTAGCTCCAGTTAGTTGAGCTACTGGGCAAAGCAAATATTGAATAATCTACCATTCTCGTAGAGTAGATAGTCAAGCAGTTCGATTCCTTTTTCTTGGAACAGACTGGGCATGTGAAAAAAGAAGAGGTTTTCTATTCGGTTCTCTCGCGGAATTCGAGTCAGAATAGACGGGCGTTTCCCGGTCACCTTTCCTTCAAGGAAGGGGGTGGGGTGGCGTACCCAATACTCTGGTGTTGGCTTACCTGATACCTCGCTCATATACGTGAATTCAAAAAAGATAGCTATCATGATCCATATTAAGAACGGACCACTACATTTACTTGTTACTTTTGTACCTTAGCGAAAATAGGAACTACTAGTTTTCCTGCTTTATTAGCATGCAAATAACTGATCAGAGGATTTCTTCCTAGCATTTGGAGAGGCGGGCCACGGGGAAAGCTTCAAAAGGAGCCAATGACTTCTTTCACTTGACCGAAAACTCAAGTCTTTTGTTGCTGTACTCGACTGAAAGGGAAGTAAATCCAACCCGTAAAGGTTCATTGGTAAGTTGGACAGGGCAGGGCTCTCTTATGTGAGTAACAAATGAGATTAGTATAATGAATAGAATCTAACCAGTAGTGTATCACTTGCTCGCATTATATAGTCAGGAGAGGGTTCCTTGTCTCTGGGCTCAGTTTCAGTGTGCTACTCGTATACTTGATCCTGGACTCGATTGTAACCATTCCTTTTTCTTGGGCCAGGGTTCGGTCCATTTCACGGCCTAGAATGCGGGTCCAATTCAAGGGAAGGTCCACTGGCTGCTCATCCCTTCAACCGGTGCTATAGAATCCGAAAAGAGCCAATGCGGCACGGCACTTTTAGAACAGAGCAGGAAAGCTTACTTGAAACTAGCCCGGCAAGAAAAGGAAACTCCAATCCTCTGAAACAACGGAAGAAAGAATGATGCCACAAGCAAGATAAGCTATGAATGAAAGATTGCCTATCAAGGAATGATATACAGAACGGGCTATAAAAGCCAAAACATAAGAAACGCATTCCAAGGTTCTAGTTTCCGACAGGGATTGAGAGTTCTCTTCCTCTAAAGCTGTCCACTTGAAATGAAAGGGAACAACCAGCTGCTTCACATCTTCCCTTTGCTTGTATGACTGGAGCTTGGCAAGGTATCGTAGATGCACAGACTCAACTCACCCAAAGAGAAGTATTCTCACACTAGCCCGCCCTTAACCAGAAGAAAGAGAAGCTCGAGACTAAGGAATATCAAGGGGGTCGGAGGGCTTATTTCACTTGTACAAGATGGATAGCAACGCTGAAGCACACTAGCAAGAGCATTGTAGCACAGGCCGCCAGCCAATAACTAACTCATACGAAATTAATGGAGCATAGTAGCGTTTTCCCCTGTGCATCACTCACATCAACTATCAACTCTTTATCTATGTCAATTCTTGATTGAAAGACAAGAAGGAGTAGGCGGCAGTGGTGAACAATCATCGGTATCCTTCTTTTCCCCATAAACAAGCATGGCTTTTGTGATTGTTCTTGGAATAGCATACTCCGACTCGCGTAAATGCAGCTTCACCAGAGGGTACGGAATCGGAAGACTCACTTGTTTAATCATATAAAGTGAAAGAAGTTCTCCTATCATGGATTGTGAATGGCTCAAGTGATTGCTTGGTTGGGTCAGTCCGGTTCTCAGAGAATCCATGTGTTTCGTGCTTCGTGTTAGCTTGTGAGCAAACGGCTACTGTTTTCTTGACTCTCCTTGTTCTGGCCTCGCTTGCTTGCATTCCTGTACTTCCTCAAGGTATCAATGAAACAGGCAATCAAGATCTAGTTGAGCAAGGCATGAATGAGAATTGATGTGACTAATCCCCCTGTTTGCTTCTTCCTTCATCCGGGCTGGGCACGTACTCCGATTTCGAACTTAGTTTGGCTGGATTCGAATGCCTTTTCTCATTTAATACGACATCTCTTTATACCTTTCACTCCTATTGGTCAGACAGATCCGGGCTTATCAAGTGGTACTGAAATAGGGTCAAATTCTGTAAAGCTTGATTTTTGTTCCGCTTCTTGCTCTAAGCAGAAAGACTTGTCGGAAATCGCCGGTTGGGTTGGTCCAGAAAAACGGAGGATAAAATAGAATTACCAACCTAATTCAGAAAGAGCACACCAACGGAGAACCTACTATACTACAGGGAACATTTCAGAATG